AGAAAAAGAATATCAATGATATAAAATTCCAATATGTAAGGTCTATGAGTCATCTCATATAAAGGGAATGTAATAAAGCATCAATACTGATTAATCCATAATTAGACAAATCCATGCATAGAACAAAAAATCAAGAGCCCCGAGCCAATAAAGACTGAGAAGGTTGACTCAAAATTTCCTTAGGGGCTCCGTTGTAGAATTCAGACCTAACCATTAATCGAGAAGTGGTGGGAACGACAGAACCTGTGAATGCATAAGATTCTATTGAAAGCGAATCCTAATGATTCATTGGGTAGGATGGCGGAACGAACCAGAAACCTATTCGTTTATTCTGAGAGATCATGTGATAGACTAATCTTACAACTGAATGTTGAAAGAGTAAATATTCGCCCGCGAATTTTTTTTTTTCTAAAAAAAATTTTAGTCGATTCAATAGAATAATAAAAGGCAAAAGAAAATAAAGATTATAACGTTATACCAAAACAACATTATCGATAAATAGAATAGATTTAGAATTATTAATCTATTAGATGAATAGATGAAATTTAAAATAATCCCACGATTCCGTATATTATTCACCGTGTATATTATTTTTTAATCGTTTAATTCGCGAGGAGCTGGATGAGAAGAAACTCTCATGTCCGGTTCTGTAGTAGAGATGGATGGAATTGATAACCAACCATCAACTATAACCCCAAAAGAACCAGATTCCGTAAACAACATAGAGGGAGGATGAAAGGAATATCTTATCGAGGTAATCGTATTTGCTTCGGTAGATATGCTCTTCAAGCGCTTGAACCCGCTTGGATTACATCTAGACAAATAGAAGCAGGGCGGCGCGCGATGACACGAAATGCCCGTCGCGGTGGAAAAATATGGGTACGCATATTTCCAGACAAACCAGTTACAGTAAGACCTACAGAAACACGTATGGGTTCGGGGAAAGGATCTCCCGAATATTGGGTAGCTGTCGTTAAACCCGGTAGAATACTTTATGAAATGAGTGGAGTAGCAGAAAATATAGCTCGAAGGGCTATTTCAATAGCGGCATCTAAAATGCCTATACGAACTCAATTCATTCTTTCGGGATAGGAATGTAGAAACAAAGGAAAAGGGGTTTTTTGGATGAGAAAAAAATGAAGGTTTCTTTTTTTGTTTTGAACAAATAATATTTCTTTTTTTTTATTTAGACCTTGGCATTGAAAAAGAAAAAACCGATAAAAAAAAAATGATATGATTCAACCTCAAACCCATTTGAATGTAGCGGATAACAGCGGGGCCCGAGAATTGATGTGTATTCGAATCATAGGAGCTAGTAATAGACGATATGCTCATATTGGTGATGTTATTGTTGCTGTAATCAAGGAAGCAGTACCAAACACACCTCTAGAAAGATCAGAAGTGATTCGAGCGGTAATTGTACGTACTTGTAAAGAACTCAAACGCGACAACGGTATGATAATACGATATGATGACAATGCTGCAGTTGTTATTGATCAAGAAAAAAATCCAAAAGGAACCCGAATCTTTGGCGCGATCGCCCGGGAATTAAGACAGTTAAATTTTACTAAAATAGTTTCATTAGCACCTGAGGTATTATAAGGTAAGACCGTAATATAGTATTTGAATAAGACTGATTTATTAGTAGATTGTTTATCTATCATGTATATACCTTTTAAAATTAACTTTTAAAATTAATAAATATTTTATAATTCAGAAATAAAGAAAAAATAAAAAGAGCATGTTGATTATATCAAAATTCGGGGGCAACAAAAATCTTAGTTTATCATGAGTAAAGACACTATTGCTGACATAATGACCTCTATACGAAATGCTGACATGACTAAAAAAAGAACAGTTCGAATACCATCTACTAACATCACTGAAAATATTGTTAAAATCCTTTTACAAGAAGGTTTTATTGAAAACGTGAGAAAACATCAGGAAAGCAATAAATATTTTTTGGTTTTAACCCTACGACATAGAAGAAATAGGAAAGGACCATATAGAACTGCTTTAAATTTAAAACGGATCAGCCGGCCCGGTCTACGAATATATTCGAACTATCAACGAATTCCTAGAATTTTAGGTGGGATGGGAATTGTAATTCTTTCTACTTCTCGAGGTATAATGACAGACCGAAAGGCTCGAATAGAAGGAATAGGCGGCGAAATTTTGTGTTATATATGGTAATCTTTCTGATAGCCGAATTATACGCGGAACTTTCATATTTGTGAAAAAAGAGAAATGACAAGTTTATAGTATTACCCCTCTTACATTAGTTGATACGTCAAAGGGATTTTACCTAGAATGAAACGAAACAACAAAAATGGATTCATGAGGGTTTAATTACGGAACAACTTACCAATGGTATGTATCTTACGGGCTCGTTTAGATAATGAAAAGATAATTCTGGGTTTTTTAGTAAAGGATTGGGCGTAGTTTTATACGTAGACTACCAGGAAATATAATAAAAATTGAGTTAAGTCCTTATGATTCA